CTAGGTCCAATGTGAGTAGGATCGCTTAGCCATGCTTCATAATTGGAAAAACGAGCACCATGGAAATACATGCCACTCAGCCAAAGAAAGATGATGGAGAGTTGGCCGAAATGGGCACTAAATACTTTTCGGGAAATCTCCTCCAAATCACTAGTATGGCTATCGAAATCATGAGCATCAGCATGTAGGTTCCAGATCCAAGTAGTAGTATCAGGTCCCTTAGCTATTGTTCTTGAGAAATGACCGGGTTTTGCCCATTCCTCGAAAGAAGTTTTTATGGGATCCCTATCTACCAAAATTTTGACTTCTGGTTCCGGCGAACGAATAATCATTGAGTCCTCCTCTTTCCGGACAATACATACAAAGAGACCCGCCAACATAAGACATAATTAGTGAACTTATGAGAGATGTTTCTATTGAGTTTCTTTCTCTTCTATCTCCCATCTATCTATTCTATATTTTCTTTAATCTATTTTCTTTAGTTATTCACTAGAACAATTATGATCCGGAAGTCAATCCGGGGCAAGTGTTCGGATCTATTATGACATAGTAGCGAGGCGCTCAACGGACCTTTTTTAATCTTCGAAAACCTTTTCTGGACTTTGAATTGAAGTTAAATAATTTTTTGTGCAACCTAGTGTATTCAGATTTTAATTTTTAATTAGAAGTTCCTAGATGGAACTAATTTCACTTTCTGTTTTACATTTTTACATAGAAGATATTATTATGTACTCTATTTCAAATCACGTGAGCAGTCATTAGCATTACTAGGGGACATACCGGTATTTCTATTTAGTTTTTCGAAGGTCTCTTTTATTAGTTTGAATATTAGTTTGAATAGCAGAAAAAAAAAAATAGAATTCTCTACTGTATCCACGTATAGTTTATCTCTACGAAATATCAGACGAAATAGAACGATTTTAGAAGGGATATAATGAAATTCTCTGATTGGTTCTTCCTATAGAAAGGATCTATTTTATTTGTTTATTTGACTGATGGGGACAACAAACAATAAATTATAAAAAATAATAATAAATATATATAATTTATATAATTATAATTATTAAATATATATAATATAATAAATAATAAGATATAATAAATAATAAGAAATATATAATAATAATAATAATATTTCTTATTAATATTATATAAATATATTATTCTATAAATATATAAAATCTAAATAAATAAAAAAAATTAAAATTAAATAATAAACAAAGTGTTCCTATTCAAAACGCCCTGTGATCTTCAACCAATTCTGTGCTTCAATATAATTACCAGGGGTAAGGGCTATAGCTTGTTTCCAATATTCAGCGGCTTGATCAAACCAAGCTTCCGCAATTTCAGAATCTCCCTGTCGAATGGCCTGTTCTCCGCGGTCGGAATAGGTGAGTAAATTCCTTCCCTTAGAACCGTACTTGAGAGTTTCCTGCCTCATACGGCTCAGCAGTCAATTCTTTTGGTGTTCCATTTTTCTTCTGGAGTTAACCAAAAGAAAAGAGGTTAATTACATGAGTTTCAAACTTGAATTTTGATTAAGAAAGAATTTCACCCCCTTTTTCTAGTTTTATCTATAGTTTTATCTTTTCTCCTACCTTCAGAAGAATAAAGCATCGGCATTAACCCTCTCATTATAATTTTCTGAAAGGTAACTATCTCGATTTCATATATCATATACTTTCATATATGATATATCAATTTCTATAGAATCTTTGAGAAAGTCTTTTCTTTATAAGAAAGAAAAGACTTACTATCTTTGGGATCAGATACTACACCGCTGCTCAAAACCCTAGGGGATCGACTTTATTACATAAGTGGATTCCTAACTTTTCTATCATGATAGAAGTAAGCAGTTCTTATTGTATCGGCCCAAAACCTCGCTAATTGATCTTTACGGTGCTTCCTCTATCAATTAGATCTTTTATCCATAGAAAAAAGTATCTAGGCATATCTATTTCTTCGTATTTCGAAGTTTCTTTCTTTGCTACAGCTGATAAAAATCGTTGTTTTGGACGATATATATGTAGAAAGCCTATTTTTTTTTCTTTCTATAGTGGAGATAGTCGCACGTAATGACAGATCACGGCCATATTATTAAACGCTTGGGGTAAGAACGGATTTCGTTCGAGTGCCCGAAAATAATATTCCAAAGCTTTCGTATGTTCTCCGTTACTTGTGTGGATAAGGCCTATGTTATAAAGTATATAACTTCGATCATAGGGATCAATTTCCAGTCGCATAGCCTCATAATAATTCTGTAAAGCTTCCGCATAATTTCCTTCAGATTGAGCCGACATCCGTTACGGTCGTCATTCGGTTCAAAGAATCTCCGTTCCAGAACCGTACGTGAGATTTTCATCTCATACGGCTCCTCCTTTATGTGTATAATGATAAAAATACATAGAATCAAAAAAAGATTGCAGTATTCTCATTATCAACTGAGCAGGGCTAGTGTGTTTACAAGAAATCTCTAGCCAACCTTCCTGTAAAAGAAAAGATCTTTTCTTAACATCAAGTATGTTGGTACTGGATAAAAAAATGGTAACTCCAACAATTTCTTTGTCCTCAACGCCGCTTAATTTCCCGGAATTAGTCACTTCAACAGTCTTCGATGGTTATACGGGTATCCAAAATACGAACGAGATGGATGTTTGTTGTCCCAACCATTCTTGTTAGTCCCGATCCCGAAAAGAAAGGGGAAGGATATTTTTTTTTTACAAAGTTTTCGTGTTGTTGATTCCTAAGCGTAGTGCTTCTTCCCCCAGCCGCCTATTGATACTAGTGGAGTAGGGTTGACCTAACCCCATAGGTATAGGTATAACCTTTTGCTTAATACTATAAACCTAAAATTGAAGCATATGAGGCTGTATTAATCGGGGATACACGACAGAAGGAATTAATCGTTTTATTTACAAACTTCACCTTCAGCAAGCGTAGGTTTTTTTTTCAATTTTTTTTTTCTTTCTCTCCGAAGAATGTGTCTTTCTCCTAAGACTGAGATCGGTAAATAAAAAAAAGATAATCAAATCGCACCATCTCTGTAATAAGTGAATGCCTCTTTTTCTCCTGAAGTTGTCGGAATTATTCGTAATAAGATATTGGCTACAATTGAAAAGGTCTTATCAATAAAATTTCCATTTATCCGAGATCTAGGCATAGGTAGCAATCCATTCTACAATTTAATGATTTTATTTATCGCGTGGGAAAAGAAAATAATCCCACAAACAAAGGAATTGTACAATACAGTACGAAATAACGTAAAAACAGACTCATTAATCAAATTTGTTTATCCTACGGCCTCGAAGGAGGTTTTTTTTTGATAAAAACTTTTTCTTTCTATTTTTATAGTTCGAATTGATTGTACGCGTCTATCCAAAAAAAAATGGAATATGAATGACTCACTATTCACCCGGTTTCTGGGCCATAATCATTATGTAGGAGAGATGGCCGAGTGGTTCAAGGCGTAGCATTGGAACTGCTATGTAGGCTTTTTGTTTACCGAGGGTTCGAATCCCTCTCTTTCCGTTCCCGTTGGATGATTTGGTATTTTTTGTCTTTTGAACTTCTATAGCTTCTTTTGTTTGTTTTCCTTGTTTGTTTGATTTTTTTTTATTTACTATTTTATTTCCTAGTTAAAGATGTAAAATAGATAAAATCCTAAAAATATTTCAAAATCCAGCACAAGCAAGGAAAACACAGAAAACCAAAAATATTTTTTTATTCTTCACGTCCTGGATTACGTCCTGGATCGTTAGATAGGAATCCGAAGATGAAAAGAGAAACAAAGAATATCACTACCGTGTAAACAAATAGTTTTAGAGTAAGCATTACAAAATCTCCAAGATAATTAAAATAAAAAAAAAACGACAGAGAGAGAGAATAGATTCTCTTATATTACACATTATGTTTATGTTTCTTTTGATACTAAGTTTCTAAGAAATGAAGTGATTTCGAGGAAATAGAAAAAAATTCGGAAATTTACTTGTAGTAAGGGTCGAGCCCTGTATTACTATTACCAAAAATTTTCTTTCATATCCACAATCTAGGTATTGATGGTGGACTCAAATCTAATACTAATATATAGGATTAGGATTTCTCAATGGAAAAAACGTAAGAATGAGATGGTCCCAAATTTTCTTGTCTATCAACAAATTTCAATATTTGAATCGAGGATTCACACTGTAAGACTTATCTGATCTTAGAAATTGTTAAAATGTTCGAATTTTTGTTTTCAAATAAATTCTGAATTTTTTTAGGACATTATTCAAATTAAAGATCTCATCGAAAACTTACAGCAGCTTGCCAAACAAAAGCTAAGAGAAAAAAGAGTACAGGTATTACTGGCATAATATCTACAATTGGATTCAAAAAAGCGTAGGCTTCAGGTAATTTCGCGAAGAAAAAACTACTTGAATAAAGGGCAGAGTGAATACAAATACAGACCAAACTAAAGATATTAAGCATAACAAATATTTTGTTCTTTAAGAAAATTCATTGTATTTTTGCTTTTTTTTTTTTTAATTAGAATTTTGATTTTTATTGTATTGTATATTGTATATGTATATATATGTATAATTTTTATTCTAATTTAGAAAGAATTCTATAATTCTAATTATATATATTCTAAAAATAATATAAAATTATATAAATTTTATATATATTATAATATATATAAATTATAATATATATAAAATTTATATAAGAATAATAAACTATATTAAATAATTAAAAAATAATTAAAATAGTTTAAAGTTTAAAATAGTGTTTAAAATAGTTAATTAATATTTATTATTATTTTATTTAATAATTTATTTATATTATATTATGAATATAAATTTATTATGAATATAAATTTGGTTATTTATTTAATTTACGATTTATATTATCTATTAATTAGTATTAATATAAATATTTATTATATTTTTTTTTTTATTATTTATTAATTATAGATCTTAATTAATATTACATTAATATTACTAATTAATAATTTAAATTTTTAATTAGGAATCTTAATAATATTAATAAATTAGTAATACTAAAAAAAAATGAATCAAATAAGATCAGACTCCCCAAAATCCTTCTTTGATTTGAACTTATCCAGTTCAAGTTCAAAATCTTTTTATTCTGAAATCAAAAATAGAAGAAATCATACTTTCATACAATATCTTAATTGAATTCTATGTAATGATCAAGAATTTCAGTTTAATTTTATATCTACGCATATCAAAATCCTAGCAACAATTTATTCTATAGATATTAGATATTTTTGAACTGGAATTGACGAACAACCAATACCAATAATACTGTTTATTAGTGATTAGTGTCGAATCGAAAATGGGGCGTGGCCAAGCGGTAAGGCAACGGGTTTTGGTCCCGCTATTCGGAGGTTCGAATCCTTCCGTCCCAGAGCATATCCATTCATGATGTATATCCTATTTGAATACAAATTGTATATCAGAATAAAGATTACCCTTTCTTTTTTTTGTTATTGTTTTTATTGCAGTGGATAATTGTATAATAAAAAAAGATATTTATTATTATTATTATTTCATATTTCTATTTTTTTTTTTCTAATATTTTTTTTTGAAGAAATTCATTTTTTCTATTTTACAAACTATCAAAATAGATTTACAAACTATCAAAATAGAATAGAAAATCTATTCATACAATATCGAGTTAATTTGAACTTTTTTTTTAGACTTCTTTACTTTAGAAATTGTCCATTCATATAGAGGGAAAACCTAGAAGTAAAAAGTATAGATTATTATGTATCGATTGAATCAATGACTATTCACGATTTCATAATTGAATCAATTACATACCGGATCCAAACTAAAGGAATGTTATGGTAAAACTTCGTTTGAAACGATGTGGTAAAAAGCAACGTGCGACTTGAAAGACATGATTAGATTAGCTGTGGATTCTTACATCCGCTATTTTTTCTAGTATATAGAAATCGGGGTGCTCTTGGCTCGACATCGTTTGTTCTGTTCGACTAGAACTCGTTGTTTGGGGGACGGGAGAGGGATTGATGCTGTAAATAGTACATGATGGAGCTCGAGTTGATTTATTTTTCAGGGGCAAGTATCTAAGGTTAGTGAAAATTAATAAGTTAGAACAACTTCGTAAGTATATTTTTGATAGAGAAATCGAAAGGATCCAATTCGAGCAAGGTTAAAAAAAAAAGTCAAAACATTATCTAGTTTGTTGGAATTGGTAAAACTATTTAGATCAAAAGTGTATCTGCGGGAATCAACCTTCTATTTGTATGATTCTTTGAGAGAAAGAAATCAAAAAATGGTATGTTGCTGCCATTTTTTGAAACGATTAAAGATCCCCGAAGTAATGTCTAAACCCAATGATTCAAGGAAAAGCTAAAGGATCCTGGAACAAGTAAATACCATTTTCAAATTGTCTCAACAATTCTATTAGAATACCAATTCTCTTAGAATGAATAAAAAAAATAGATTCGAAAGAAGACAGGCAAGAAAGGGGGTAGAGACCGCTCAATAAAGGAAATACCTAAAAGGTTTTTTTTCCTTTGAGTTATTTGAGAGTTATCCAATTTGAGTTATGAGGAGTTCTTATTCTTTTTCAGAAAGAATAAGAAAAAAAAATACTTAAATCATAGTCTAATTGATTTGATGATTTTATTGATCTATTTAACATCATAATTTTATACATAGACATAATTTTGAATTTTCTCGAGCCGTACGAGGAGAAAACTTCTTATACGTTTCTAGGGGGGTGTATTGTTCATCTATATCTATCCCAATGAGCCGTTTATCGAATTGTTGCAATTGATCTTCGATCCCGAAGAGAGGGAAGAGATCTTCGGAAAGTGGGTTTTTATGATCCAATAAAGAATCAAACCTATTTAAATATTCCTGTTATTCTATATTTCCTTGAAAAAGGCGCTCAACCTACAGGAACTGTTCAAGATATTTCAAAAAAGGCAGGTGTTTTTATGGAACTTTGCCCTAATCAACAAACGAAATTCAATTAATGAAATAAAAAAAAGAGGGGGGGGATGACTTGTATATAGATTTATAGAACTCCTTTATCTTTTATCCCCCCCCTCCGCTCTCTTGTTCTATTCATACCTAATTTGTTATTTCTTATTGTTGACATAGAATGCTGTTTTCTATAGCCACCAAAATTTATTTTTATCGATCCTCAAAATAAAAATAAAATAAGAAAACTGGATAGAGATAGAAGATATAGGAAAAAGCAAATGAATAATGACTAAATGAAGTAATTGGGTATATAAATACATTACCTCCAATGAGGTGATTTTTTTTTTTTATTATTTTATTAATATAATAGAATTATTATAATAGAATTATATTTATAATAGAATTATATTAAATTTAAATAATATATTATTATATTTTTTTATATTAGAATATTAGAATATTTTTTCAATAAACTATAAAAAAAATAAGTATATAAATCCAATCACTAGGATTCGTAACTTATAATAATAACGAGCAAGTTGGTATTAAAAAAAATGATTCTTTTTCGTGAGAACCGGGAGTCTTATCTCACTATATATGTCACTATATATGTCACTATATGTGCTGGAATTCTTTTTTCAATTCTATTATTTTTTTTTATATTTATTATATTTTATAGTAAATATAAATAAATGAGATATAATATTTTAAATAGAATATTTATATGATATGATTTTTCATCGAATGACTATTCATCTATTGTATTTTCATGTAAATAGAGGAAAAAAAAAGCTCTATGGAAAAATGGTGGTTCAATTCTATGTTGTTTAATAGGGAGTTAGAATACAGGTGTGGGTTAAGTAAATCAATGGATAGTTTTGGTCCTATTGAAAATACCAGTGTAAGTGAAGACGAAATTATAACTTATATGGATAAAAACATTCATAGTTGGAATGATAGTGACAATTCAAGTTACAGTAATATTGATTATTTAGTCGGTGTCAGGAACATCCGGAATTTCCTATCTGATAAAACTTTTTTAGTTAGGGATAGTAAGAGTAAGAGTTATTCCATATATTTGGATATTGAAAATCAAATTTTGAAGATTGACAATGATCATTCTTTTCTAAGTGAACCAGAAAGTTTTTTTTATAGTTATAAGAATTCTAGCTATCTGAATAATGTCTCTAAGAGTGATGATGATCATTACATGTATGATACTAAATCTAGTTGGAATAATAACATTAATAGTTGCATTGAAAGTTATCTTCGTTCTCAAATCTGTATTGATAGTTACATTTTAGGGGATAGTGACAAATACAATGATAGTTACTTTTATAGTTACATTTGTGGTAAGGGCAGAAATAGTAGTGAAAGCGAGAGTTCTAGTATAATAACTAGCACGAATGATACAAATGATAGTGATTTAACTAGAAGAAAAAGTTCTAATGATCTCGATGAAACTCAAAAATACAAGCATTTGTGGATTGAATGCGAAAATTGTTATGGATTAAATTATAATAAAATTTTGAAATCAAAAATGAATATTTGTGAACACTGTGGATATCATTTGAAAATGAGCAGTTCGGATAGAATCGAAAGTTCGATTGATCCAGGTACTTGGAATCCTATGGATGAAGACATGGTCTCTCTGGATCCCATTGAATTTCATTCGGAAGAGGAACCTTATAAAGATCGTATTGATTCTTATCAAAGAAAGACAGGATTAACTGAGGCTGTTCAAACAGGCACAGGTCAACTAAACGGTATTCCCGTAGCAATTGGGATTATGGATTTTCAGTTTATGGGGGGTAGTATGGGATCCGTAGTAGGTGAGAAAATCACCCGTTTGGTCGAATATGCTACCAATCAACTTTTACCTCTTATTCTAGTATGTGCGTCCGGAGGAGCACGTATGCAAGAAGGAAGTTTGAGCTTGATGCAAATGGCTAAAATATCTTCTGCTTTATATGATTATCAAAGAAGTAAAAAGTTATTCTATGTATCTATCCTCACATCTCCTACTACTGGTGGGGTGACAGCTAGTTTTGGCATGTTGGGGGATATCATTATTGCCGAACCCAATGCTTACATTGCATTTGCGGGTAAAAGAGTAATTGAACAAACGTTGAATAAGACAGTACCCGAAGGTTCACAAGCGGCTGAATATTTATTCCATAAGGGCTTATTTGATTCAATCGTACCGCGTAATCCTTTAAAGGGGGTTCTGAGTGAGTTATTTCAGCTCCATGCTTTCTTTCCTTTGACTCAAAATGAAAAATCAAGCAGAGCCTAAAATTCTTTTTAAATTCTTTTTTTTTGTGCTGTGCTGTGGCGAGTGAGTAGTTATTTATTAATTTATTATTAGATTCTATTTGTACTTTTTATTATATTCTTTATTAACTTTTTATTATATTCTTTATTAATTTTTTATTATATTCTTTATTAATTTGTATTTTATTATTTATTTATTATATTCTATACTCATTATCATTATTATATCTATATATATTCACTTAGCTATACTTAGTATAATTTTTCAAATATACTTAGTATAAGTATATATAAATTCTAGTGATTATAGACTATCTTTATAAGAATAATAAAAATATGAAATTACAAAAATTTTAGTATAACAATAAAAAAAAATAACAGGTACAAATATTAAACCGAGGTACCCATTCTATGATAAACTTACCCTCCATTTTTGTGTCTTTAGTGGGCCTAGTATTTCCGGCAATTGCAATGGCTTCTTTATTTCTTCATATTCAAAAAAACAAGATTTTTTAGATACGGGCAGTAGGGACAAATCTCATATATTTTTTCTTAGCTCTGGAAGCAATTCGATGAATTACTCCTAAAGGTTTACATCAAAAGAGTGCTAGTTGATGAAAGTTACTTCGGAAAAAAAAGAAAAGTAAAGGCAAATTCATTTTCATTTGCTTGGGTTATTTATTCTCCCAATTCCAATAAAATAGAACTGGATCTAATATGAGTTGGCGATCAGAACGTATATGGATAGAACTTATAACGGGGTCTCGAAAAACAAGTAATTTCTGCTGGGCCTTTATCCTTTTTTTAGGTTCATTAGGGTTCTTATTGGTTGGAACTTCCAGTTATCTTGGTAGGAATTTTTTATCTTTATTTCCGTCTCAGCAAATTCCCTTTTTTCCACAAGGGATTGTGATGTTTTTCTATGGAATCGCGGGTCTCTTTATTAGTTCTTATTTGTGGTGTACAATTTCGTGGAATGTAGGTAGTGGTTATGATCGATTCGATAGAAAAGAGGGAATAGTGTGTATTTTTCGTTGGGGATTTCCTGGAAAAAATCGTCGGATTATTCTCCGATTCCTTATGAAAGATATTCAGTCCATCAGAATAGAAGTTAAAGAGGGTATTTATACTCGTCGTATCCTTTATATGGAAATCATAGGACAGGGGGCCATTCCCTTGACTCGTATTGACGAGAATTTGACTCCACGAGAAATTGAACAAAAAGCTGCAGAATTGGCCTATTTCTTGCGTGTACCAATTGAAGTATTTTGAAAAAAAAAAATGAACTGAAAAATGAATGCTTTCTTAGGGAAAATAAATTCTTTTTTTTTTTCAAATCTTTTGATAGAAGGGGCCTTCTTTGGTTTCGAAATCCGAATTACGCGAAGTGCTCTTTCGTGTATTCATCAAAAGGGATAATTGCTTCGAATCTTAGCAATTGATATCTTTTGAAACAAGATTTTTTTCTTCATTCGAATTGGCGGTGGATTCTTTCGCTTTCTTATTCTATTTCTGTATTCTTTCTAAATTCAAGGACTAACTTAACTCCCGAATTGCAAATAAAAAAAAAGCGGGAATAGATTTATATATATTTATATATTTTATATTTATATATATATTTTATATTTATTTTATATTTTTATATTTTTTATATTTTTTATATTTATATCATAGGCTCTATGACTTGTAATAGAACTTATGCTTGATAGAAATATTATTATCATATAGAGTTGACGAATGAGGTGAAGCTGAGTTCATTAAAGACGAAAAATGGCAAAAAAGAAAGCATTCATTCCCCTTCTATATCTTACATCTATAGTCTTTTTGCCCTGGTGCATCTCTTTCACATTTAAGAAAAGTCTGGAATCTTGGGTTACTAATTGGTGGAATACTAGGCAATCCGAAATTTTCTTGAATATCATTCAAGAAAAGAATATTCTAAAAAAATTCATAGAATTCGAGGAACTCTTCCTCTTGGATGAAATGCTAAAGGAATACCCGGAAACACGTCTACAAAACCTTCGTACCGGAATCTACAAAGAAACCATCCAATTGATCAAGACGCACAACGAAGATCGTATCCATACGATTTTGCACTTCTCGACAAATATAATCTGTTTCGTTATTCTAAGTGGTTATTCTATTCTAGGTAATCAAGAACTTATTATTCTTAACTCTTGGGTTCAAGAATTCCTATATAACTTAAGTGACACAATAAAAGCTTTTTCTATTCTTTTATTAACTGATTTATGTATAGGATTCCATTCGACCCATGGTTGGGAACTAATGATTGGTTCTGTCTATAAAGATTTTGGATTTGCTCAGAATGATCAAATTATATCTGGTCTTGTTTCCACTTTTCCAGTCATTTTAGATACAATTTTTAAATATTGGATTTTCCGTTATTTAAATCGCGTATCTCCGTCACTTGTAGTGATTTATCATTCAATGAATGACTGAAAAAACGATCCACTGATCCAATTATAAAGTTTGTTATTTTGTACAAAAGCTAAACATTCAAAAATTGACTTATTCTTTTCTTTTTCTTTCTACCCCCCCAAGGGATTCTTCCTATATTCCAGGAAAACTATTTCAGTAAATAGCAGAATCATGGATAGGGAACTATGCCAGTGACCTACCTAATTTTATTGTAGAAATTTGAGGATCAATGATTGGACCATGCAAACTAGAAATGCCTTTTTTTGGATAAAGGAAGAGATTACTCGATCCATTTCCGTATCGCTCATGATATATATAATAACTCGAGCACCCATTTCAAATGCATATCCCATTTTTGCACAGCAGGGTTATGAAAATCCGCGAGAAGCAACTGGCCGTATTGTATGTGCCAATTGCCATTTAGCTAATAAGCCCGTGGATATTGAGGTTCCACAAACGGTACTTCCTGATACTGTATTTGAAGCAGTTGTTCGAATTCCTTATGATATGCAAGTGAAACAAGTTCTTGCTAATGGTAAAAAGGGGGCTTTGAATGTGGGGGCTGTTCTTATTCTACCGGAGGGTTTTGAATTGGCCCCCCCCGATCGTATTTCGCCTGAGATTAAAGAAAAGATAGGTAATCTGCCTTTTCAAAGCTATCGTCCCGAAAAAAAAAATATTCTTGTGGTAGGCCCTGTTCCTGGTCAAAAATATAGTGAAATAACCTTTCCTATTCTTTCCCCAGATCCCGCTACTAAGAGAGATGTTCACTTCTTAAAATATCCTATATACGTAGGCGGGAACAGGGGAAGGGGTCAGATTTATCCC